CGAAAAATAAAAATACTCCCTGTAATTATTTGTTCCCTTCATTCTCCGCTTGCTTATCTTATTATGTTTAGTATCTAATCAAATTGAATTTATAAAACAAAACCCATTCCGTGACAGTTAAATCTGCCAAGCCAATAGGGATATATAGAATTCCACCTACCCAATTTAGATTGAAAAAAGCAAAGTAAGGGGTAAAGACAAATAGTCTTCTTCCCAATATCCATATTGGGAATGCGGTAAAAGTAATTCGAATATAAACAAGCAAAAGACTTTTCTTTCATACCTTTTTTTATCATACCTAACCTAATTGTCAGGAAGAATTTGTTCTTTTTTACAAATTTGATGTTGATAAATCCACGGATCTAGAAATTCATTTCGGACACTTGAACCTTCTCAAACTGTTTCTTTTTAAGAACCAAAAAGATTTGTGCAAAAACAATGGATGCCAAGAAGAACAAAAGGCCTTGGACACGGAGTGGATCTTGAAGTACTATTTCTGCATCCCCCTGACCAAATCCACCCACGTTAGGATTACTTGTTAATGGTTGATCGAGTTTGATAGATTCGCCCTCTGAAACAAGAAGTTCTGGTCCCGGGGGGATAATATCAATCACCTGATGTCCGTCCGATGCATCCGTTATGGTTATTTCGTACCCCCCTTTTTCTTTTCGTATGATTTTGCTTATTCTACCTGTTGCCGTAGCATTATAAACTGTATTGTTACTTTTGTTCCCGTCGGGATAAATCTGACCCCTTCCCCTGTTTCCGCCTACGTATATGGGATATTTTAAGAAATGAGCATCCTTATTACTAGCGGGGTCTGGGGAAAGAATAGGAAAGGTGATTTCACTATATTTCTGACCAGGAACAGGACCTATCACAAGAATATTTTTCTTAGTGGGGCGGTAGTTCTGAAAAGACAGATTGCCTATCTTTTCTTTCATCTCGGGCGAAATACGATCAGGCGGTGCTAATTCAAACCCCTCCGGTAAAATAAGAACAGCACCCACATTCAAAGCCCCTTTCTTACCATTAGCAAGAACTTGTTTCAGTTGCATATCATAAGGAATTCTAACAACCGCTTCAAATACAGTATCCGGAAGTACCGCTTGTGGAACCTCAATATCCACGGGTTTATTAGCTAAATGACAATTGGCACATACGATACGCCCAGTTGCTTCTCGTGGATTTTCATACCCCTGCTGCGCAAAAATGGGATATGCATTTGAAATGGATGCCCCGGTTATTATATATATCATGAGCGATACAGAAATGGATCGAGTAATCTCCTCCTTTATCCAAGAAAGGGTATTTCTAGTTTGCATGGTCCAATCGTTCATCCCGAAAATTTCTACAATAAAATTAGGTAGGTTACTAGTGGAGTTCCCTATCCATGATTTTGGTATTTCCTTTTACTGAAAAAATTTTACTGAAATAGAGGGGAATTCAATTCCCCTGATGGGTAGAAAGAGTAAAGTAAGTACGACTTTGCATGCTTTGCTTATATACAAAGTAAGAAAGATTAGAATTGAATCAGTGAATCATTTTTCAGTCATTCATTGAATGATAAATAACTACAAGTGACGGAGATACACGATTTAAATAACGAAAGATCCAATATTTAAAAATTGTATCTAGAATGACTGGAAAGGTGGAAACAAGACCAGATATAATTTGCTCATTATGAGCAAACCCAAAATCTTTGTAGATATAGCCAATCATTAGTTCCCAACCGTGGGGCGAATGGAATCCGATACATAAATCAGTCAATAAAAGAATAGAAAAAGCTTTTATTGTGTCGCTTAAATTATATAGGAATTCTTGAACCCAAGAGTTAAGAATAACAAGTTCGTCATTACCCAAAATAGAATAACCACTTAGAATAACGAAACAGATTAGATTTGTCGAGAAGTGCAAAATCGTATGGATACGATCCTCAGTGTGCAGCTTGATCAATTGGATCGTTTCTTTGTGGATTCCTATACGAAGTTTTTGTAGATGTGTTTCTGGGTATTCTTTTATCATTTCGTCCAACAGGAAGAGTTCCTCTACTTCTATGAATTGTTCTAGAATACTCTTTTCTTGAATATCATTCAAAAAGGTTTCGGATTGCCTAGTATTCCACCAATTAGTAACCCAAGATTTCAGACTTTTAGTAAATGAGATAGAGATCCACCAGGGCAAAAATACTATAGATGCAAGATAGAGAAGGGGAGTGAATGCTTTCTTTTTTGCCATTTTTTCATCTGTCAATTGTTAATGAACCCACCTCATTCGTTGACTTTATGTGATCTAATCTTTCTATCAAGCATGACTTTCATTAGAAAAAGGCAGGGTGAATCTATTCTATTCTCTCTGTATTTTTTGATTCAGTTCTTAGTCCTTGAATCTAAAATACAGAAATATAAAATAAGAATCCACTTCGAATTCGAATGTTCAAATGAAATATGAATATATATTGTTTACAGATATCTCAATTGATCAAATTCGAAGCAATTGCCCCCTTTCGATAACTGCCCGACCCCGAAGGAACCGCTTCAAATAATAAAGATTATTCTATTCAGATTTTGAGACGAGGTAGCTCCCTCGTCTATATCAAAATATCAAATATGTCGAAAAATTTTCGCGGGTTAACTAGACTATATAGTCTATAGTCCAGGAATAATTGAAAAAAAAATTATGAAAAATATTATGATGATCAAAAATGAGTGACAAAAAAAGACAGAAAAGTTCTCATTACGTTCGTTTATCGTTACGTTATAAGAAAGAAATCCACTTGGAGCACAAAAGAAAGGATAAAGGGGGGGGTCGATTGACAAAAGGAAAGTAGAGAAAATTTACAAGATATGATCTATCTATATCTACCTTATCAACTCCAAATATTGAAAATACAAAGGGAAAGTCTTTATTTCGAAATCCTTTGATATATGAGATGAATCCATTATTTCGATTTCTTACTTGTTTTGTTACTGAATTAAGTTGAGTGGTTTTAGATTTGCAGACATATAATATAGTATAAAAACAATTTTTGTGGACAAAAAAACAGTTTTGTTTTATGTGATGACTCTTCCGTATACGTCTGCTTTGGTTCGAGTGGGCATTCTCAAGAAACTTCAATTAAGCTCTGTTATAGGAAAAAGAGGATTCTTGGCTTGAGTTTTTTCCTCCTGCCGAGAAAGCATTCTGCACTTTTTTTCAAAAGACTTCAATCGGTACACGCAAAAAATAGGCCAATTCCGCAGCTTTTTGCTCAATTTCTCGTGGAGTCAAATTATCATCAGTACGAGTCAAGGGAACGGCCCCCTGTCCTCTGATTTCCATATAAAGGACACGACGAGCATAAATACCCTCTTTAACTTCTATTCTGATGGACTGAATATCTTTCATAAGGAATCGTAGAAAGATGCGACGATTTTTTCCAGGAAAGCCCCAACGAAAAATACATACTATTCCCCCCTTTCTATCGAATCGATCATAACCACTACCTACATTCCAAAAAATCGTGCCCCACAAATAGGAACTAATAAAGAGACCCGCGATCCCATAGAAAGACATCACGATTCCTTGTGGAAAAAAAACTATTTGCTGAGACGGAAATAAAGATATCAAATTCCTACCAAGATAACTAGAAATTCCAACTAATAAAAACCCTAATGAACCAAAAAAAAGGATAAGAGCCCAGCAGAAATTGCTTGTTTTTCGAGACCCCACTAGAAATTCTATCCATATAGATTCTGATCGCCAACTCATATATACTAGATCCAGTTGCATTTTATTGGAATTGAGAGAATAACCAAAAAAATTTGACTTTACTTTTTTTTTTGTTTCCGAAGTAACTCTCATCAACTAGTACTACTTTGATATGAACTTTTAGAAGTAATTCATCAAATTGCTTAGAGCTAAAATCATCCCCTTTAATATGATCCCCTATAGAGACCCACTAGATACATAGACTTTAATTTCATCCATCCGCACCGGCACGGATCCACTTTTGAAAATAGCTATCATCCATTTACCCCTATATTATGTTTACGTATGCATAAGAGGAGCTTTTTCATTTATGTTCGGGGAAGCCAGATGTTATACAATATTCTACTAAACGGATATCCGTGGCATCTAAGTCTTGAAAAAAAAAATAGATAAGATTTGGTCTTGGCCTTGGCCCCATCGAATCTAAAAAATCTTAGTTTTTTGAACATACAAAGATAAAGAAGCCATTGCAATTGCCGGAAATACTAGGCCTACTAAAGGCACAAAAATAGAGGGTAAGCTGCTGAAAGTTGTCATAAAATGGGTACCTCAATTTAATATTTGTACCTGTTATTGTTATATTGTTAGTTATAAATATATCTTATAATGATTATATTATAATTCCTATATTATACTAAGTATATCTAAATACTAAGTATATCTAAGTGAGTATATATACCTAATAAGTGCAAGGAATCTAGAATTAAATAAAGGGACTTGCTCATCTTTCTAAATGAAATAGGTGTATGATAAGATAATACACTTTGTTTATTATCTTACTTTATTCTTCCTTTTCTTATTATTATTCTATTGTTCTTGTCTTCTAATTTGAATTTCGAATTTTAATTTAATAAAAATAAAGAAAGAGTTTATTCCAAATTGTCGAAAGATTCGATTCGTTAGAATCCGATCCAAGAGCAGGGATTTTTAGTAAAAATAGAATTCTCGGGAGATATAGAAAGCTACAAACCTCGCTATTTATATATATATATTTTCTTTATATGAATTATATATACGCAAACGCAAGAGAGGAAGATCAAATTCGTTTTATTTGTCTTGTCTCGCCAAATTGGAATTTCATTTCACAGAAGGAAACGCTTTTTACCTTGTTGATAGAGGTTTACTCATTAGTAATCATTAATATCGGTAAAAAGGAATAATTATTATTCACATAATTCGTTTTTCGACAATGCCATTTTATGTCACAAAGTCAAAGCCCATTATGTGGGCTTTGACTTTGATTCTGATAA